TATATATATATCGTATGTTATATATATAACATGTAATAAGAGAAAGGCATTAAAGGCATTTCTGCCCAGATCTATTTATAAACTAAAAAAATTCTATACAATATAGAATTGGTCAGGTGCATCAGGAATTTTTAAACCGTAACAAAACAAAAAGGGGGATAGGCTAAAGGGTCGGGAAAGTCAAATAGGATTTTTGGGGATAGAGGGACTTGAACCCTCATGATTTTTAAAGTCGACGGATTTTCCTCTTACTATAAATTTCATTGTTGTCGGCATTGACATGCAGAACGGGACTCTCTCTTTATTCTCGTCCGATTAATCCGTTCGTGAAAAGATCTACAGGCTGTGGGTGAATCGTTTGATAGAGTCTGTATATACCCTTATTCTTCTTCTTCATCCTTAACGCAATCAACTCCATTTGTTAGAACAGCTTCCGTTGAGTCTCTGCACCTATCCTTTTTCTTTCTGAGCTTTTCTTTTTGCTTTTTCAAAAAATAGGATTTGGCTCAGGATTACCCTTTATTATTATTATATTATTATTAAATTATTAATTCCAGGGTTTCTCTGAATTTGAAAATTATCACTTAGTAAGTTTCCATACCAAGGCTCAATCCAATTAAGTCCGTAGCGTCTACCAATTTCGCCATATCCCCCTCCTTTTGTTTTTAGATTAGTAGTTTATTGTGAGGTCGCTCCGCCCTTTCTTTGATTTCTACTGGAACCGTTGAGTGAATTAGATCCTGAATTGATTAGATACGGATTACTATCTCTAAAAAGTGTATTCTCCTCTTTGATTTCTTACCAATCCTCTCTAGGAAACCCTTATTTGGTACAATATTTGGTACAATGAAAACTAAATAGGATTTTATCATTTCTATATCCGCAATTCAATATATATAGATATATATAACATATATATATATCTATATCTATCTATCTATCACTCTTCCCGTAACCTTTTGCATACTTGAACGGTCGATTTTTTTGTCGTCTTAATTTCCGCATTTACTACTTACATCCTTATGAATGAAAGCGGAAGAACGACTCATTAGTTATAACGAATCATTCCTAGATAATATAGAATAAAATAGAAATAATATATTATATTATTATATATAAATCTATAATAAATCTCAAAATAATCTTTCTAAAATAGAAGTGTAATTAATTGTAAATGTTACCAAAATGTTATATAAAATTAAAATTTTCTTTTTTGATATTCTATTCTTTTATCTAGGATTGGGGTTGGATTCTGATTAGATAAGAAATCTTAATTAGTAAATAAGATACCAATACTTTTACTTTAGTGTATTGTTATTTTATTGAATTCCTATGCATAGAAAACGAATACTATGTGAGCCCGCTTAGCTCAGAGGTTAGAGCATCACATTTGTAATGCGATGGTCATCGGTTCGATTCCGATAGCCGGCTTTTTCCTATTTATTAAACTTTTCCATGATTGAAACTGCCCCTTTGAAATTAAAGAATGTTGAAAGGGTATCGTCCACCCCTTCCAAATACAAAAATTAGAAATTTCTTAAGTTATAAGAGCTTACAACCCTGTCAGGAAAGGGAATCCTTTTCTTTTCCTATAATAGACATTAGTATAATAAACATTAGAAAGGGGTCTGTATATTTATATTTATCCAATTAATCTCATTCTCTTTTAGTTCCGTTTTAGTTTAGAGTTAAAAAAAGAAAAAAATTACTGAAAAAAAAAGAAGAATAAAATTAATTTGAAATAACCATAAGGAGTCTTTATGTCGCGTTACCGGGGACCTCGTTTCAAAAAAATACGCCGTCTGGGAGCATTACCAGGACTAACTAAGACTAATAAAGGGCTTAGAGCCGGAACTGACCTTAGAAACCAATCGCGTTCGGGGAAAAAATCTCAATATCGTATTCGTCTAGAAGAAAAGCAAAAGTTGCGTTTTCATTATGGCCTCACAGAACGGCAATTACTTAAATATGTTCGTATTGCTGGAAAAGCAAAAGGGTCAACAGGTCAAGTTTTACTACAATTACTTGAAATGCGTTTGGATAACATAATTTTTCGATTGGGTATGGCTTCGACTATTCCTGCAGCCCGCCAATTAGTTAACCATAGACATATTTTAGTTAACAGCCATATAGTAGATATACCAAGTTATCGTTGCAAACCACGAGATATTATTACGGCGAAGACAGAACAAAAATCCCGAGGTCTGATTCAAAAATCTCTGGATTCATCTCCTCATGAAGAATTGCCAAGTCATTTGACCCTTCACCCATTTCAATATAAAGGATTAGTCAATCAAATAATAGATACTAAATGGGTCGGTTTGAAAATAAATGAATTGTTAGTCGTAGAATATTATTCACGTCAGACTTAAACCGAACTACCACAAAAAAAAGAAATAAAAAAGATAAGTAATATAAATGGGAGTTGGATCCGGTTTTTTTATGTATCATAGATCGAAGGAACATTCTCATTCCTTATCTAATTTTTAGACTTTTTTAT